AATGAAGTGCCTGATTTTCGAAAGGATTATCTTGATAGGGTAAATCATGTACATTTGTACCTTCATTATACATTTAATAGAATTAAACTATTTCCTAAAACTTCAAAAGTTTTTATACATCTTATACTTAAATGTAAAAAGATAAGCTAATTAAGCTAATAGGTTCATACCCTACTTATAAAGGTTTAAATCCTTTTCTTTTTAATTTTTTTTATTCCAAATAAATTTTTATTTTTTTCTATACTTATAGGAAGAACAATTTTTACAATCTCATCTAATTCATGATTAGGGGCATGAATAGGATTAGAAATTAATTTATTGTCTTTTATTCCTTTAATAAGTAATACCAAAAATATTTTTTCTACAGAAGCATCTCTTAAATATTTTTTAACACAAGCATTTGCTTCATCAACATTAGTTTTTTTTATTATTTTTTCATTTTTGATTTATTTAAATTATTTTTCATTAAATATAAATAATTCAATAAAAATATTAATTTTATCTTCTTTATTTTTAAAATTAGGGGCTGCTCCTTTTCATTTTTGATTTCCATCTGTGGCAGAAAATTTAACATGAATAATAAATTTAATTTTATTAACATGACAAAAAATTGCCCCTATAATTTTAATTTCTTATCTTAATAATGAAATTTATTTACAGTTTATTGCAATTTTTAGAACTTTGGTTGGAAGCTTAGGGGGGCTTAATCAGACAAATTTACGAAAAATTATAGCATTTTCTTCTATTAATCATATTGGTTGAATAATTAGATCACTAATTATTAATAATAATCTTTGAAAAACTTATTTTATAATTTATTCTTTATTAACTATTTTAATAATTTCAATTTTTATAAATTTTAATTTATATTTTATTAATCAAATTTATTTAACAATAAATTTTAATTTAATAAATAAATTTTTATTATTTATAAATTTTTTATCTTTAGGAGGTCTTCCTCCTTTCTTAGGATTTTTTCCTAAATGAATAATTGTTAATAATTTAATTTTTAATAATTATTTTTTTTTACTTACGGTTATATCTGTATTAACATTAATTAATTTGTATTTTTATTTACGATTAGCTTTAAATTCATTTCTTTTATTAAATATAGAACAAAAATGATTTATTAAAATTAATTTTAAAATAAATTATTTTATAATTAGAATAAGAATAATTTCTTTATTAAGTTTACCATTATTTACTTTATTATATTTTATCTTTTAAAGACTTTAAGTTAAATAAACTTTTAGCCTTCAAAGTTAAATATAAAGTTAGTCTTTAAGTCTTAGCTTTTTATTTGCTTCTTTAAATTTGCAATTTAAAATCTTTTATAGACTATAAAACTTATGGTGAAAGAGAAAATTTCTCATAAATAAATTTACAGTTTATTACCTATTATCAGCCATTTCACCGAATAAATGACTTTTTTCAACAAATCATAAAGATATTGGTACTTTATATTTTATTTTTGGAGCTTGATCAGGAATATTAGGAACTTCTTTAAGTTTATTAATTCGAGCAGAATTAGGTCAACCTGGTTCTTTAATTGGAGATGACCAAATTTATAATGTTATTGTTACAGCTCATGCTTTTATTATAATTTTTTTTATAGTAATACCTATTATAATTGGAGGATTTGGGAATTGATTAGTTCCTTTAATATTAGGAGCTCCTGATATAGCATTTCCTCGTATAAATAATATAAGATTTTGATTATTGCCACCTTCTCTTACTCTTCTACTAAGAAGTAGTTTAGCTGAAAGAGGAGCAGGAACAGGTTGAACTGTTTATCCTCCATTATCAGCTAATATTGCCCATGCTGGAGCTTCTGTTGATTTAACAATTTTTAGTCTTCATTTAGCTGGTGTTTCATCTATTCTAGGAGCTATTAATTTTATTACAACTGTATTAAATATACGATCAGAAAATTTAACTTTAGATCGAATTCCATTATTTGTATGATCAGTAGCTATTACAGCTTTATTATTACTTCTATCTCTTCCTGTTTTAGCAGGAGCTATTACTATACTTTTAACAGATCGTAATCTAAATACTTCTTTTTTTGATCCTGCTGGTGGAGGAGACCCTATTCTTTATCAACATTTATTTTGATTTTTTGGCCATCCTGAAGTTTATATTTTAATTCTCCCAGGATTTGGAATAATTTCTCATATTATTAGTCAAGAAAGAGGAAAAAAAGAAACTTTTGGTGCTTTAGGAATAATTTATGCTATATTAGCTATTGGCCTTTTAGGTTTTGTTGTTTGAGCTCATCATATATTTACTGTAGGTATAGATGTTGATACTCGAGCTTATTTTACTTCAGCTACTATAATTATTGCTGTTCCAACAGGAATCAAAATTTTTAGTTGATTAGCTACACTTCATGGGGCACAATTAAATTATAGACCTTCTTTATTATGAGCTTTAGGATTTGTATTTTTATTTACAGTAGGAGGTTTAACTGGAGTAATTTTAGCTAATTCTTCTCTTGATATTATTCTTCATGATACTTATTATGTAGTGGCACATTTTCATTATGTTTTATCAATAGGAGCTGTATTTGCTATTATAGCAGGTTTTATTCATTGATGACCTTTATTTACAGGGACAACTTTTTATAATAAATGACTAAAAATTCAATTTTTTATTATATTTATTGGAGTAAATATAACTTTTTTCCCTCAACATTTCTTAGGTTTAAGAGGAATACCTCGACGTTACTCAGATTATCCTGATGCTTATATAAATTGAAATATTATTTCATCAATTGGATCAACAATTTCTCTTGTAAGAATTATTTTTTTTATTTATATTATATGAGAAAGTTTAATTTCTAACCGAACTCCAATTTTTGCAATAAATTTTCCTTCATCAATTGAATGAATGCAAAAATATCCTCCTATAGAACATTCTTATAATGAACTCCCTTTAATTAATAATTTCTAAAATGGCAGATTAGTGCAATGAATTTAAGCTTCATATATAAAGAATATTCTTTTTTTAGAATATGAATACTTGAAATAATTATTTATTATTAGATGCTCAATCTCCATTAATAGAACAATTAATTTTTTTCCATGATCACACATTATTAATTCTTATTATAATTACCATCTTAGTAAGTTACTTAATAGCTTCTCTTTTTTTTAATAATTATATTAACCGATTTTTATTAGAAGGTCAATTAATTGAATTAATTTGAACCATTCTCCCTGCTATTACTTTAGTTTTTATTGCTTTACCTTCATTACGATTATTATATTTAATAGATGAATTAAATAATCCCTTAATTACTTTAAAATCTATTGGACATCAATGATATTGAAGTTATGAATATACAGACTTTTTAAAAAATAGTTTTGATTCTTATATAATTCAAGTTAATAATTTAACAAAAACTTCATTTCGATTATTAGATGTAGATAATAATGTTGTTTTACCTTTTATAGCTCAAATTCGTTTATTAGCAACGGCAACAGATGTTATTCATTCATGAACTGTTCCATCTTTAGGAGTTAAAATTGATGCAACACCAGGACGATTAAATCAGACAAATTTTTTCATAAACCAACCAGGATTATTTTTTGGCCAATGTTCAGAAATTTGTGGGGCTAACCACAGTTTTATACCTATTGTAATTGAAAGAACATCTTTAAAAAATTTTCTTAATTGATTAAAAAATCTTTCATTAGATGACTGAAAGTAAGTAATGGTCTCTTAAACCAATTTATAGTAATTTAACATTTACTTCTAATGAAAGAATTAGTTAAAATATAACATTAATATGTCATATTAAAATTATTTATTATAAATATTCTTTTATTCCTCAAATAGCTCCTATAAATTGATTAATTTTATATATTATTTTTATTATATTATATTTACTATTCATAACAAAAAATTATTATTTATTAAAAATTAATTTTAAATCAATAAATATTAAAAATTTATCTACATATAAAAATTTTTGAAAATGATAACTAATCTATTTTCTGTTTTTGATCCTTCTACAACAATTTTTAATTGATCTTTAAATTGATTTAGATCTATTTTAGGATTAATTATTATACCAACTTTATTCTGAATTTTACCAAATCGTTTATATTTTATTTGAACTAATATTTTAATAAAATTAAATCAAGAATTTAAAACTTTATTAGGAATTAAAAATTATAAAATTTCAATAATTTTTACTAGATTATTTTTATTTATTATATTTAATAATTTATTAGGATTATTTCCGTATATTTTTACAAGATCTAGTCATATAAATTTCACTTTAACATTGGCTTTACCATTATGAATTTCATTTATAATCTATGGATGAATTAATAATACTAATCATATATTTACTCATCTTGTTCCACAAGGAACTCCTAATGTTCTTATACCTTTTATAGTTTGTATTGAAACTATTAGTAACATTATTCGTCCAGGAACTTTAGCTATTCGATTAGCTGCTAATATAATTGCAGGTCATCTTTTATTAACATTATTAGGAAATACAGGGTCATCACTCGCATCTATTATAATTTCTTTATTATTAATTACTCAAATCCTATTATTAATACTTGAATTCGCAGTTTCAATTATTCAAGCTTATGTATTTTCAGTATTATCAACTCTTTATTCTAGAGAAGTTTAATGTCTATAAAACACAACCATCCTTTTCATTTAGTAGATTATAGCCCATGACCTTTAACAGGGGCTTTAGGAGCTTTAATTACAGTGTCAGGTATAATTATATGATTTCATCAATTTAATAATACTCTTTTACTTATAGGAAATTTAATTTTAATTTTAACTATAATTCAATGATGACGTGATATTACTCGAGAAAGAACTTATCAAGGTCTACATACTTTATCAGTAATTAATGGAATACGTTATGGAATAATTCTTTTTATTATTTCAGAAGTATTCTTTTTTGTAAGTTTTTTTTGAGCTTTTTTTCATAGAAGATTATCTCCTTCTATTGAAATTGGAAGAATATGACCCCCTAAAGGAATTAGTCCTTTCAATCCTATACAAATTCCTTTATTAAACACTGTAATTTTATTATCTTCAGGATTAACTGTAACTTGAGCTCATCATAGAATTTTAGAAAATAATTATAATCAAGCTATTCAAAGTCTTTTTTTTACAGTTATTTTAGGAATTTATTTTACAATACTTCAAGCTTATGAATATTACGAAGCTTCTTTTACTATTAGAGATGCTGTATATGGTTCAACTTTTTTTATAGCTACAGGATTCCATGGCCTTCATGTAATTATTGGTACTACTTTTTTAATTATTTGTTTATTACGTCAAATTTTTTCTCATTTTTCTAAAAATCACCATTTTGGATTTGAAGCTTCAGCTTGATATTGACATTTCGTTGACGTTGTTTGATTATTCCTTTATATTTCTATTTATTGATGAGGAAGATAATTAATTATTTATATAATATAATAAGTATATTTGACTTCCAATCAAAAAGTCTATAAATTTTAGTATAAATAATATTTATTAATATAATTATAATTACTATTTTTATATTTATTGCTTTAATTATAATAATTATTTGTTCTATTATCTCAAAAAAAACTTTTATAGATCGAGAAAAAAATTCTCCTTTTGAGTGTGGATTTGACCCAATAAATTCTGCTCGAATTCCTTTTTCTATACATTTTTTTTTAATTGCTATAATTTTTTTAATTTTTGATGTAGAAATTACTTTAATTTTTCCCTTAATTATAGTATTTAATTTTTGTATTCTAAATAATTGAATTTTAATTAATTTATTTTTTATAATTATTCTTCTTTTAGGGATTTACCATGAATGAAATCAAGGAGCTTTAAATTGAACTAATAAATAAAGGATAATAGTTAATTTTTAATATTTAGGTTGCATCTAAAAGAAATTGTATAAACAATTTATCTTTAGTATTGAAGTAAAATTTTTACATTTAGTTTCGACCTAAAATTAGATTAAATAATCCTTACTTTAATTGAAACCAAAAAGAGGTATATCATTGTTAATGATAAAAATGAAATTTATTTCCAATTAAATTTTGTAAGATATAAAATTTTAAAAAAAGCTGCTAACTTTTTTTATAGTAGTGTAATTCTATTAATATCTTTAATTTATATAGTTTAAAATAAAACATTACATTTTCATTGTAAAAATAATATTTTTATTTATAAATTTATTTACAAAATAAATAATTTTCCTTAATATCTTCAGTATTATACTCTTTTATAAGCTATGTAAATAAAAAATTAAATATATAAATATTATAAATATGATAAAAAATAAAAAAATTAATTTTAAATCATTAATTTGAATTAAAGACAATAGATTTCTATTTTTATTTAAATAATTATATAATCCTTGAACCCCTAATAATTCTCTTCAACCTTGATCAAATAATTTATTTAATTTATCACTTTCTTCAAGAAAAAGTTTTGAAATTCCATAACTAAAAACAATAGGTATATATCATATTGTTCCTAAAAAATTTACTACTTTTTTTTGATTTAAACTAAACAATAAATTATTTATTTTAATAATAGATAATTCATAACCTAATCAAATTCCTATAAAAATAACAATTATTACTATTAATTTTATAATAAATGTTAATAAAATCAATCTTTCTCAAGAAAATATTAATCATATAATTAATCTTCCTCCAAAAATAGCCATAAAAACTAACCCTACCATTCCTATTAATATAAATTTAGCATTTTCATTAATACAAAATAAAGTATAATAATTAAATTTATTTATTATTGAATAATAAATTAAACGTATTCTGTAACTTACTGTTAACCCAGTAGAAATATAAAATAATAAATAAATTAAAAAATTTACTCTTCTTATAGATATTATTTCTAAAATTAAATCTTTTGAATAAAATCCTGCTAAAAAAGGAAGGCCACATAAAGCCAAATTAGAAACATTTATACAAATTAAAGTAATAGGTATAAAATTTATTAATTTTCCTATATAACGAATATCTTGAACATCTCCTAAACAATGAATAATTATACCAGCACATATAAATAATAAAGCCTTAAATAAAGCATGTGTTAATAAATGAAAAAAAGATAACTTTATATAACCTATTCTTAAAATACTTATTATTAATCCTAATTGACTTAAAGTTGATAATGCAATAATTTTTTTTAAATCAAATTCATAATTAGCTCCAATTCCTGATATAAATATTGTTAAACAACCAATTAATAATAAAATATTAAAAAAAATAGTATTATTTATTAATACATAAAATCGAATTAATAAATAAACTCCAGCAGTAACTAAAGTTGAAGAATGAACTAAAGCTGAAACAGGAGTAGGAGCAGCTATAGCTGCAGGTAATCATGCAGAAAAAGGAATTTGTGCACTTTTAGTTATTCCTGCAATTAAAATTATAAATATAATAAAATTTCTTTCATAAACATTTATAAAATAATCTATATAAATATAAAAATTTCATCCTCCATAATTTAATATTCAACCAATTCCAATCAATAAACATACATCTCCAATCCGATTTGATAAAACAGTTAATATACCTGCATTAAAAGATTTTTCATTTTGATAATAAATAACTAAACAATAAGATACTAAACCTAATCCGTCTCATCCAACTAAAATAGAAATTAAATTTGGTCTAACAATTATTAATATTATAGAAATAACAAATAAAATTACTAAATATAAAAATCGTTCTTTACTTATATCTCTAGATATATAATCATTTCTATAATAAATAACTATAGAAGAAATATAAAAAACAAATCTTATAAATAATAAACTTATTCAATCAAATAAAAATACATAAACAATAGAATTACTATTTAAAGATAAAAATTCCCATTCTAAAAAATAAATTATTGAATTTAATAAAAAATATAAACCTATAAAAAATAAACTTATAGATATAAATAAAAAAATTAAAAAATTTAATTTAAATAAATTTATTATTTAAAATAATACATTATAACTTTGATTCCACAAATCAATATTTTTAAATTAAACTATTTAAATAAAATCATACTATTAAATTTCCCTTTAAAAATAAAATATTTAATGGAAATCAATGTAAAAATAATAAAAGATATTCTCGGTTATAACCATTAAAATAACTAAATAACCCTGAATAAAATTTTCCATGTTGACTATAAGAATATAAATATAAAGTATAAATTGCTCTAAAAAAAGATATAATTATTAATAAAATTATTACTTTATAATTTCATCTTAAAATTCTATTTAATAGACTAATTTCTCCTAATAAATTTAATGAAATAGGAGAAGCTATATTAGAAATTCTTAATAAAAATCACCATAAACATAATCTTGGTATTAAATTTAATAAACCTTTATTTAACAACAAACTTCGACTTCCTCTTCGTTCATAAACTATATTTGCCAAACAAAATAAACCCGAAGAACATAAACCATGCCCAATTATTAATTTTAATCTTCCTAATATTCCTCAATAATTAAGTGTTAATAAACCAATTAATATTATTCCTATATGAACTACAGATGAATAAGCAATTAAAGATTTTAAATCAACTTGAGTTAAACAAATTATAGAAATATAAATTCCTCCAATTAATCTTATTACTATTCAAATAAAATTTAACACTAAACCCTTTTTTATTATTAATTCTATAACACGAATAATTCCGTACCCTCCCAATTTTAATATAATTCCTGCCAAAATTATTGATCCAGAAATTGGTGCTTCAACATGAGCTTTTGGTAATCATAAATGAACTAAAAATATAGGAATTTTTACTAAAAAAGCTAAAATTATTGACAAATAAAATAAATTATTTAAATAAAAAGTTTCCTTAAAATTTATAAATAATAATCTTGTATTTTTATATAAATAAATAATACTAATAAATATAGGTAAAGATAAAAATAAAGTATAAAATAATAAATAAATTCCAGCCTGTAATCGTTCAGGTTGATACCCTCAACCTAAAATCAAAAATAAAGTAGGAATTAATCTTCTTTCAAAAAAAATATAAAATCCTAATAAAGATAAACTTAAAAAAGATAAAATTAATAATCACATTAATATTAATAAATTAAATATAAAAAATAAAGCTTTATTATTTAAATAAAAAATATTTTCTCTGGACAAAATTATTAATCTTGAAATTCATATAGATAAAATTACCAAAAAAAATGATAAAATATCTACACCAAAAAAATATGAAATTCTAATAAATATTTGATTTGTTCAAAAAAATTGAAATATAAATAATATTATAAAAATTAAATTTCTATAATAAAATATTTTATTTTTTAATATAAATATTATAAATAAATTTATAAATAAAAACTTTAACATGATAAAAAATTAAAACTTTTAAAGTAATCATTACCATGAGTACGAATTAATCTTACTAAAATTGCTAACCCTAATCTTCCTTCACAAACACAAAAAGTAATAAAAATTATTGAAAAATATATTTCAAATCCATATTTCCCTATAAAATATATTATAAATATAAATAAACTAATTACTAAATATTCTAAACTTAATAAAGTAATTAAAAAATGTTTAAAATTTAAACAAAAAATTAATAAACCTCTTAAATATAAAATAATCATATAAATTATTAACATAAGTTTTTATAGTTTAATTAAAAAACATTAATTTTGTAAATTAAAAATAATAAAAATATTTAAAAACTTCAGAAAAAATATAAAATATATTATCAATAATCTCCAAAATTATTATTTTTATTAAACTATTTTCTGATATATTATATATTATTTTAATAGTAAGTTTATTAATTTCTATAAATATTATTAAAATAAAACATCCATTAATTATAGGATTTTTATTAATTATTCAAACTTTATTAATTAGATTAATTACAGGATTTATTAATAATCTTTTTTGATTTTCTTATATTCTATTTATTATTATAATTGGAGGTATAATAATTTTATTTATTTATATAACTAGATTAGCTTCAAATGAAAAATATTATTTTTCAAGATCATTTTTTTTTAGAAATTTTTTCTTATTAAGAATAATAATTATATTATTAATTATTATTGATCCTTTTTACTTTAATTATATTAATTTAAATAATGAAAAAAGAATTATTCTTAATTTAAATAAACTTTATAATTTAAATTCAAAAAATATTACTTTAATTACAATTATTTATTTATTATTTACATTAATTACTGTAATTAAAATTACTAACAAAAATTTAGGACCTCTTCGTCAAAAAAACTAATGAATAAACCATTTCGACAAACTCATCCTCTCATTAAAATTATAAATAATTCATTAATTGATTTACCTACCCCATCAAATATTTCAACTTGATGAAATTTTGGGTCTTTATTAGGATTATGCTTAATTATTCAAACTTTATCAGGAATTTTTTTAGCTATACACTATTGTGCTAATATTGAAATAGCTTTTAATAGAGTTATTCATATTTGCCGTGATGTAAATTATGGTTGAATTTTACGAACTATTCATGCAAATGGAGCTTCTTTTTTTTTTTTTTGTATTTATTTTCATATTGGACGAGGAATTTATTATAATTCATTCTATTTAACTCATACTTGAATAATTGGTGTATTAATTTTATTTATAACAATAGGAACAGCCTTTATAGGTTATGTATTACCTTGAGGACAAATATCTTTTTGAGGAGCAACAGTTATTACTAATTTATTATCAGCAGTTCCTTATTTAGGAACTATATTAGTACAATGAGTATGAGGAGGATTTGCAGTTGATAACGCAACTCTTACTCGATTCTTTACTATTCATTTTTTACTTCCTTTTATAATTATAGCTTTAGTTATAATTCATTTATTATTTTTACACCAAACAGGTTCTAATAATCCTATTGGATCAAATAGAAATTTTGATAAAATTCCTTTTCATCCTTATTTTTCATTAAAAGACATTATTGGATTTATTATTATATTATTTTTATTAATTAATTTATGTTTAATAAATCCTTATTTATTAGGTGATCCTGATAATTTTATTCCTGCAAATCCTTTAGTTACTCCAGAACACATTCAACCTGAATGATATTTTTTATTTGCTTATGCTATTTTACGTTCTATTCCTAATAAATTAGGAGGAGTAATTGCTTTAATTATATCTATTGCAATTTTATTTATCTTACCTTTTATAAAATCTAAATTTCAAGGAATTCAATTTTATCCAATTAATCAAATTATATTTTGATTTTTTTTATGTATAGTAATTTTATTAACATGAATTGGAGCCAAACCTGTTGAAGATCCTTATATTTTAACAGGACAAACTTTAACTATTATGTATTTTTCTTATTATTTAATTAATCCATTATTAATCAATAAATGAGATAAATTAACCAATTAAATTAATGAACTTGTTAAAGTATATGTTTTGAAAACATAAAAAAGAAGTTTAATCTTCTATTAATTTTACTATTTTTTTTTAATAAATTTCTAAAAAAATTTTAAACCCAATATAAAAAATTAATATATTAATAGAAAAAGGTAAATAACATTTTCAAGCTAAATATATTAATTTATCATAACGAAATCGAGGTAAAGTTCCTCGAACCCATAAAAAAAAAAATGAAATAAATAATATTTTTAAATAAAATAATATTCTCATAATATATCCCCCTATAAAAATTATTACAAATAATATTCTTATAAATAAAATTCTTAAATATTCAGCTAAAAAAATTAATGCAAATCCTCCTCTTCTATACTCAACATTAAATCCAGATACTAACTCAGATTCTCCTTCTGCAAAATCAAAAGGAGTTCGATTAGTTTCCGCTAATATTGTTGCTAGTCATATTAACATTAAAGGTAAAGAAATCAATAATATTCAACTAAAATATTGATATTTAAGAAAATTTAAAAAATTAAATCTTAATATTAATAAAATAAATCTTATTAAAATTAATGCTAAACTAATTTCATAAGAAATAGTTTGTGCAATAGCACGTAAACCCCCTAATAAAGAATATATAGAATTAGAAGACCAACCAGCAATTATTAATCCATAAACTCCTATTCTTAAACAACAAAGTATATATAAAATTCCCAAATTAAAATTAATTATTATAAAATAATAAGGTATAACTAATCAAACAATTATAGACAATATAAAACTTAAAATTGGACTAAAATAATATATCAAATAATTAGAATAAATAGGGAAAGTTTGTTCCTTACTAAATAATTTAATAGCATCACTAAATGGTTGTAGTAAACCTAAAAATCCAACTTTATTAGGACCTTTACGAATTTGGATATAACCAAGAATCTTTCGTTCTAACAAAGTTAAAAAAGCAACTCCTACTAATAAACAAATAATTAATAATAATATATTTACAAAAACTATAAAAAAATCAATATAATATATTATTACTTGTATATTAAAATATACATTTATGAATTCTAAATTCATTACACTATTCTGCCAAAGTAATTCATAAATAAAATTTTTAATTAAATATATGGTCCTTTCGTACTAAAATATTTTATATAATTTAGGATAGAAACCAACCTGGCTCACACCGGTTTGAACTCAAATCATGTAAGAATTTAATAGTCGAACAGACTAAAAATTTTAATTACTGCACCAAAAATTTTTCTTAATTCAACATCGAGGTCGCAAACTATTTTATAAATATGAACTTTCCAAAATAATAACGCTGTTATCCCTAAGGTAATTTAATCAAATAATCAAAATTTCTGGATCAAAAATAAACAAAATTTTTTGATTAATATTTTAAAAAGTTTAATAAATTTTTTAATCACCCCAATTAAATTAATTTTTATAAAAATAATTTATATTCATAAATAAAAATTTTTACTAAATCAATTAAACTCTATAGGGTCTTCTCGTCCTTAAAATTCATTTAAGCTTTTTAACTTAAAAATAAACTTTTATTTTAAATAAAAATGAGACAGTAATTACCTCGTCCAATCATTCATACAAGTCAACAATTAAGAAACAAATGATTATGCTACCTTTGCACAGTCAATATACTGCGGCCCTTTAATTAATCAGTGGGCAGATTAAATTTTAAATTATAAACAAAAAACCATGTTTTTGATAAACAGGCGAGCAATTATTTTGCCGAATTCCTTATTTTTAATTTAAATTATTATATAATTACATTATAATAAATATACTAATTTTACCATTATTAATTCAATAAATAATTTTATTAAATATTTTTATAAATAAATTAATTTAATTTAAAATTAAAATTTTTATGTATAAATTATAAAATTATTAATATAATTGAAATTTCTAATCATAAAATTAATTAATATTTATTAAATATAAATATAATTTAATTTTTAAGCTTATCCCTAAAAATTTTTTTATAAATAAAATATTTAAATTTTAATTTAAACTTAAATAATAATTTATAACAAAATTGAATTTCTTTCTAAAAAAACTAGATATATTTAAAAACGTATAACATTTCATTACCAACCTTTTATTATAAATATTTATTCCACAATATAAAAAATAAAAAATTAAATCTTTTAAATTCGAGAATAATTAAAATTTTAACTATTAATTAAATAAACCCTGATACAAAAGGTACTTTAAATAAAAAATTCTTTAAATTAATTAAATTATTTCATTTTCATTACTAATAAACTATAATTATTTATAATTTTTTCTTTTATATACTTAAACATAAATAAATTAATAATATTTTATTTAAAAATAATTATTAAATAAAACTATTAATAAAAATTTAATTTCAAACTATCTAATTTAAAAGATTCTTTTCAATGTAAATGAAAAACTATAAAAGCTTTAATTTGCATTCTAGATACACTTTCCAGTACATCTACTTTGTTACGACTTATCTTATTTAATAAATAAGAGCGACGGGCGATATGTGCATATTTTAGTGCTAAAATCATTTTTAAAATATATTAAAAATTACTATTAAATCCACCTTCAAATTTATTTTTATATAAATTATCCATTAATATAAATTAATTTATTGTAATCCATTTCTTCATAATTATAAACAACATCTTGATCTGAAATAAAATTTAATTTAATTATTAAAAAATTATTTTTCTTAAAAAATATTTTGATAACGACGATATATTAATTAATAAATTAAGTAAAATTTATCGTGAACTATCAATTACAGAACAGATTCCTCTAAATAGACTAAAATACCGCCAAATTTTTTAAATTTAAAGAACATAACTACTAATCCCTTAATATATTAATAAATATTTTACTTTTAAAATAATAGGGTATCTAATCCTAGTCTATTAACTAAATTTCAAAATTCAATTATTATTTAATTAAATTTATAAGAATAAAAAATTTCACCTTTATTATTAAATTTTAATTTAAAATAAATAAAACAATTAAATTTTATATTAATAAAATTTATTTAAATAATTTGTATAACCGCAAATGCTGGCACAAATTTATTTTATTATATAATTAATTACTAAATCTAATTTTCATTAATTTTTAAATTTAATTACTGTAAAATTATTATTTTAAATATTAATTTTATTAATACAAAAATTTACATATAAATTAAAAATTAAATAAATTTTAAACCAAAATTAAATTTTAAAAATTAAACATTTTAAATAAATTAAATTATTTAAAATTTAATATAATACATTTATTAAATAAATAAATTAATTTATTTTTTTAAAAAATTAACTTTTTAATTTTTTATTAAATTAAAAAAATTTAATTATAATTAATAAAATTTATGTAAAATTTAACTTTAATAAAAATTATAGTAAATTAGCTCCAAATTTCCAGAAAAATTATAATATTTTATTATCAAATTAAATTTATTACTTAAGGGTAGGGGAATAAATATAATTATAATAAAATTTAATAATTTAATTTAAAATTAAACAAAATTTTATATATTTTAAATTTTTTTTTTAATTTATTAATTAATAAAAATTATTAATATAAAAATTATTAATACTATAATAATTATTTTATTTAAAAAATTTAAGTTATAATATATGTGTATATATATAAATATAATTATATAAAATAAATATTATTATATATTTATTTAATAATTATAATTTATATAAAAATTTAATAATTATTATTAATTTTGTTTTTATAATTATTAAGTTTCTTTTTTTTTTTTAGAATTTAAAAAAAAGAAACTTTATTTGTTATTAATATATTTAAGTACATATATATATATATAAATAATTTATATACATATATATATATATATATAATTAAATATTATTATATAAATAATTTATTTAATTATATATTTAAATAAATTATTTATTTATATATAAATAATTTAATTAAATTGTAGATAATTTAATTATTAATAATAAAATATTTTTTTTAAATATAATTCAGAATTTACCAGGTAAATATATAATCAATTAAATATTTTATATACATTAAATATTATTGTCAACTATTTCTCTCTTTTTCTTTTTATGATTCAGTATAATAAATACTAATACTCTTTCATATTTACTAATAAATAATTTATATATAAATATTTTTTATATTAATTAAATATTATTGATAATGTTACTTTAATTACTGTTAATTAGATAATTATTGGTATAGACTTTTATACATACTAATACATATATACTCTTAATTAAATATAAAGATATACTAATAAATGTTTATGTATTATATATACAGTAAACATTTAATAACAATTTTTTTTTTTTTCCATTTTTTCCAAAAAAATAAATTTTCTACTAAAATAATTTAAAAGAAACTTTTTATTTATTTAATTTATTGTTTTAATAAAAAATTATTTAACTCAATAAAATAAAAA